ATTCAACCAACCCCAATTCTTTTACCCATTAACATCTTAGAAGATTTCACAAAACCTCTATCCCTTAGTTTTCGACTTTTCGGAAATATATTAGCCGATGAATTAGTCGTTGTTGTTCTTGTTTCTTTAGTCCCTTTAGTAGTTCCTATACCTGTCATGTTTCTTGGATTATTTACAAGTGGTATTCAGGCTCTTATTTTTGCAACTTTAGCCGCAGCTTATATAGGCGAATCTATGGAGGGTCATCATTAATTCATTTTCGAAAGACTATTTTTTCTTATATCAAGTCAATATATGTTTCAAGATAATCTACTTAGGGAACATACTTGAGAACATACAAGTATGTTCTATAGTAATAGAAAAGGGATATTAGAGGGGGGTTGTTTAGTATAGAAAGGCCGAACTGGGCATATGGAATCGAATAGTTATAAGCCAACTCCTGTAGCTGTTTCAATTCAAAGAAAGATTCTAGAATCCAATTGAATTTAAGGTAGAATGCTGGGTTTACGTTATGGAAGAAAGGCATGTATATTGGATATTAGATATTGACTATTTATATATGAACTAATATTAAGCCCTACTTTAATTTAGGGGGATATTAATAGAAGTCTTTTTTTATGTTTTTTTTTCATTTATTTATGACTATGAATTGAATGAATAAACAAAGAAAATCAAGCAAGAAAGGGTCGAAGAATTCAACGAATGGTTAGAAAGAAGGAAATGAGAAACTCACGTTGTATAGATTCAGGAAAGACTCAACAAATAGGAACTAAAAAGGAGAAACCCTTTCTGATGATCTGATGGAATATTTTTATTTCAATTCGGAGTTCTTACTGACTTCGACTGGCTGAATCTTAGTCGATGGAATAATTCAGTCAAAATTTTTTCGTTGATTGTATCATTAACCATTTCTTTTTTTTTTTGTGAGGAACTTATCATGAATCCACTTATTTCTGCCGCTTCCGTTATTGCTGCTGGATTGGCTGTAGGGCTTGCTTCTATTGGACCAGGAGTTGGTCAAGGTACTGCTGCAGGCCAAGCTGTAGAAGGTATTGCGAGACAGCCCGAAGCAGAGGGTAAAATACGCGGTACTTTATTGCTTAGTTTGGCTTTTATGGAAGCTTTAACAATTTATGGATTGGTTGTAGCATTAGCTCTTTTATTTGCGAATCCTTTTGTTTAATCCTAATCCGAAAAAAATACGTATTTTTTTCTTTCTTTGGCTTGCCTGCTTGCCTTTTCGCATTATACCAAGATTTCGGATTTCGCTCCTACAATTGCTTATTCGTTGAGAAAAACCGGGGGGAAGGGCTGATTTGAGGATGAGGAATTAGTGTTACTGACTCGCTTTCTTCCTTCCCCTTCTTAGCCCAACGAAAGCTTTGCTTTTTAGGAAATGGTGCAAGGAGGTATTTCGCAATTTACACGAAACCCCGGTGCCTAATCCTATTCGAATAAGTCTGATTCTTATTGGAAATCTCAATTGAAAAAGAAAATACATTGCGCAATGGAATAGATTTTGAATCTATTTTCGATTTCTAAATAGGAAATAGGTCAAGTAATACAACAAAAAAGAATGTTCGATTTTTTAGTCTATCTATAAGAGGAGATCATATGAAAAATGTAACCGATTCTTTCGTTTCCCCGGGTCACTGGCCATCTGCCGGGAGTTTCGGATTTAATACCGATATTTTAGCAACAAATCCAATAAATCTAAGTGTAGTGATTGGCGTATTGATCTTTTTTGGAAAGGGAGTGTGTGCGAGTTGTTTATTTCAAGAATAGACTGGATTCAACCAGCTGCACCTCTTTTCGGTATAACTAGTAAAGAAAGGTGCATGATCTCGCGAATTACTTCTGAATAAATTAAGAAATCATATAATCATATGTAAGAACCATAGCATTTCGTGATTCGTTGGTAAATATACTTTGATTCTCTAGCAACCAATAACGTGGAACTATTAACATGGTTAAAGCTAAACCGTTTGAAGTTCAGCCACAGCATGGTACTCTTTCTACCACTATATTAATACCGAAATGGTTTCCCATTTCCAAGGAATAGTTAGAAATTTATCGATATATAACACTCATATCGATAAAAAGATTTGAAACTTTTATTGGTATTGGAAAAGGGTTCATACTTTTTTCTTTTTTTTACATTTTTGTTTAAATGCCAAATGCTGAGTTGATGACCTATTTATAAAATAAATCTCAAATAAGAAAATTTTTTTGGATTTGAAAAAAAAAACAACTTTGCTGACAATTACATATTTTTTGTTTGGTCAGAAGAGTCCTCCAAAAATTCTAGCCTTGGATTATTGATTCATTTCCAATTTTGTTCGAATAGGAACAAAGAGTAGAGGATAGGTTCATTACATTCAAAAAAGATATGGAAATTTACCATAAAAAAATTGAAGTAATTGAGCGTGAGAGCCAAATGAATCGAAAGATTCAAGTTTGGTTCGGGAAGGGATCATGAAAGTTTTGAAATGAATGGAAA